AGCTATAACAATGAGTAATCTCTTAATTTTTATTTAAATGGCAGTTCCAAAAAAACGTACTTCTGCATCAAAAAAGCGTATTCGTAAAAATATTTGGAAAAGGAAGGGATATGGGACAGCGTTAAAAGCATTTTCCTTAGGGAAATCTCTTTTTACCGGGAATTCAAAAAGTTTTTTTGTGCGAAAAAAAAAGAAATAAGTAATAAAACGTTGGAATAATCTGAATCGACTTGACTCAAAAAATTGACTCATTTCGAAAATAAAATTAATGAATTCCATTACCTATTGAGTTAATCAATATGAAATGGAATTCGCTCCGCTCTTAGAATATGTATAATAAGAATTCTTCTGTTTACCTTACTCAATTCAAAAAAAATCAAAAACACTTAGTGAAGAAAGTCTGGATAAATAATGTATCAATTTTGAATGATACAAAATAGGTTTTTTTTTTCTTTTGGATTCATTAAGAAAATGGATTTTTTTTGAGTTCTATCCTATTAATTGATAATAAATAAAACTATCTAGTTTTAAAGAGTTCAAGTTGAGGAGAGTATAAAATACACGAAAATAGTAATAAAACTAAGACCCTAAACTAAAATAATGAACCTTCAAATACCTATTTGAACTAATTTTTATTCATCCAGTTGAATCTTTCCTAAAAAATATTGCAACCAATTGAATTCTTAAATCTAGACGATTGCTTATTCATAGGCTATTATGAGTTCAAGACAAGCCGCTATGGTGAAATTGGTAGACACGCTGCTCTTAGGAAGCAGTGCTAGAGCATCTCGGTTCGAGTCCGAGTGGCGGCATGCCATCTTCTAAAAAAACTAAAGAGATCCTATAATGAATTCAATTCCTGATTTCTTGTAATTAAAGAACTCCTCTTTTTTAAAATTTTTATGATATTTTCAACCTTAGAGCATATATTAACTCATATTTCTTTTTCGATCGTTTCAATTGTAATTACAATTCATTTGATAACCTTTTTAGTCGATGAAATCATAAAACTCTACGATTCGTCCGAAAAGGGCATGATAATGACTTTTTTCTGTATAACAGGATTATTAGTTACTCGTTGGATTTATTCGGGACATTTTCCACTAAGTAATTTATATGAATCATTAATCTTCCTTTCATGGAGTTTCTCCCTTATTCATATAGTTCCGTATTTCAAAAAAAATCAAAATTTTTTAAGCACAATAATCGGCCCAAGTGCTATTTTTACCCAAGGCTTTGCTACTTCAGGTCTTTTAACTGAAATACACGAATCTACAATATTAGTACCCGCTCTTCAATCCGAGTGGTTAATAATGCACGTAAGTATGATGATATTGGGCTATGCAGCCCTTTTATGTGGATCATTATTATCAGTAGCACTTCTAGTCATTGCAGTTAGAAAAAACAGAAAGTTTTTTTTTACAAGTAATCATTTATTAAATTTAAATGGGTCATTTTTCTTTGGTGAAATCGAATACATGAATGAAAGAAGCAATGTTTTACAAAATACTTCTTTTTTTTCTCCGAAGAATTATTACAGGTCGCAATTTATTCAACAATTGGATTATTGGAGTTATCGGGTTATTAGTCTAGGATTTATCTTTTTAACCATAGGGATACTTTCTGGAGCAGTATGGGCTAACGAAGCATGGGGATCATATTGGAGTTGGGACCCAAAGGAAACTTGGGCATTTATTACTTGGATCGTATTCGCGATTTATTTACATATTCGAACCAATATAAAATGGAAGGGTATAAATTCCGCAATTGTGTCGTCTATTGGCTTTCTTATAATTTGGATATGCTATTTTGGGGTCAATCTATTAGGAATAGGGCTACATAGTTATGGTTCATTTACATTAACATCTAATTGAATTCAAAAGGATTCAAAAAAGACTCTTACGAATACGAATAGAAAAGTGTACAGTGCATATAAGATAAAAAAAACTTTGTGTGAACTGATGAGAACCCTGTGAATCAAATATTGTAGTGATTCACAGGGTTCGCGCCGATTCAAATTCATTTTTTTACTTAACTTAAGAGAAGAAGAAAAAGCCTTCTTTTTTTCATTGTACAACGAACGATTAAAAAAAAAATCATAGGATTTTTTCTTTTTTTTTTTTTTTATTCATCAAAACTATCTATAAAAAGAATTAGATAGAATAACTTCGACCTTGTCAACTGATAGTGAAAGAACAAAATCGGGGTACATACCAATACCTAGTATGGGTAAAAAGATAGAGATTGAAAGAAATAACTCTCGCGGTCCAGAATCAAAAAAATAAGAGTTTGGAGCATTAAATATCTTGTATCCATAGAACATCTGGCGTGACATAGATAATGAATAAATAGGAGTTAATATCATTCCAATTGCCATTACAAAAGTAATTAGTATTTTTGGCATTAAAAGGTATTTTTGACTGGTAATTAGTCCAAAAAATACTATTAATTCGGCAACAAAACCACTCATACCTGGTAATGCAAGGGAGGCCATCGAAAA